ATTCTATTCAAATATAAAACTACGGATTCATTCTATATCACTTCGATTTGGATTGAAAAAACAAAGAAGAGATAAGTAAAATCAAATAGTCTTCTTCACAATATACACATCATGACCAGTATAAGTAATTCCCGAAATCCGAAAAAAGAAACAAACAAAATTTTTTTGATCATACACAATTACATAATATAATTGCCAACAACAATTTATTTCTTTTTAGAGTTTGATGTTGAAAAATTCGCGGATCTAGAAATTCATTTCGGACAATTGAACTTTCTCAAACTGTTTCTTTTTAAGAACCAAAAAGATTTGTGCAAAAATAACAGATGCCAAGAAGAGCAAAAGGCCTTGGACACGTAATGGATCTTGAAGTACTACTTCTGCATCCCCCTGACCAAATCCGCCCACATTAGGATTACTCGTTAATGGTTGATCAAGTTTGATGGATTCGCCCTCAGAAACAAGAAGTTCCGGCCCTGGAGGGATAATATCAACCACTTGACGCCCATCCGATGCCTCCACTATGGTTATTTCGTATCCCCCCTTTTCTTTTCGTATGATTTTGCTTACTATACCTGCTGCTGTAGCATTATAAACATTATTGTTACTCTTGCTCCCGTCGGGATAAATCTGACCCCTTCCTCTGTTCCCACCTACGTATATGGGATATTTTAAGAAGTGAACATCTTTCTTAGTAGCGGGGTCCGGGGAAAGAATAGGAAAGGTGATTTCACTATATTTCTGACCAGGAACAGGACCTATCACAAGAATATTTTTTTTAGTAGGGCGGTAACTTTGAAAAGACAGATTTCCTATCTTTTCTTTAATCTCGGGCGAAATACGATCGGGCGGGGCTAGTTCAAACCCCTCGGGTAAAATAAGAACAGCCCCCACATTCAAAGCGCCTTTTTTACCATTAGCAAGAACTTGTTTCACTTGCAGATCATAGGGAATTCGAACAACTGCTTCAAATACAGTATCCGGAAGTACCGCTTGTGGAACCTCGATATCCACGGGTTTATTAGCTAAATGGCAATTGGCACATACAATACGGCCCGTTGCTTCTCGTGGATTTTCATAACCCTGCTGTGCAAAAACGGGATAGGCATTTGAAATGGGTGCCTGAGTTATTATATATATCATGAGCGATAGGGAAATGGATCGAGTAATCTCTTTCTTTATCGACGAAAAGGTTTTTTTAGTTTGCATGGTCCAATCATTGATCCCGAAATTTTCTACAATAAAATTAGGTAGGTCGCTAGTAGAGTTCCCTATCTATAATTTTGCTATTTACTGAAATCATTTTTCTGAAATATTGGAGAGATCCCTTGGCTGGGTAGAAAGAATAAGTACAATTTTGAGTGTTTTGCTTATGGACAAAGTAACAAATATTATAATTGGGTCGTTCAATCATGTTTCAGTCATTCATTGAATGATAAATCACTACAAGTGAAGGAGATACACGATTTAAATAACGAAAGATCCAATATTTAAAAATTGTATCTAAAATGACTGGAAAAGTAGAAACAAGACCGGATATAATTTGATCATTATGAGCAAATCCAAAATCTTTGTAGACAGAGCCAATCATTAATTCCCAACCGTGGGGCGAATGGAATCCTATACATAAATCAGTTAATAAAAGAATAGAAAAAGCTTTTATTGTGTCGCTTAAGTTATATAGGAATTCTTGAACCCAAGAGTTAAGAATAACAAGTTCTTCATTACCTAGAATAGAATAACCACTTAGAATAACGAAACAGATTATATTTGTCGAGAAGTGTAAAATTGTATGGATACGATCCTCATTGTGCATCTTGATCAATTGGGTCGTTTCTTTGTAGATTTCGACGCGAAGCTTTTGTAAATGCGTTTCTGGGTATTCCTTTATCATTTCCTCCAAACGAAGGAGTTCCTCTAAGTCTATGAATTTTTTTAGAATACTCTTTTCTTGAATATCATTCAAAAAAATTTCGGATTGCCTAATATTCCACCAATTAGTAATCCAAGATTCCAGACTTTTTTTAAATGAGAGAGAGATCCACCAAGGCAAAAATACTATAAATGCAAGATATAGAAGGGAAATGAATACTTTCTTTTTTGCCATTTTTCGTCTGTGAATTTTTGAAGTTTTAATGAACTCACCCCATGCGTCGACTCTATATGATACTAATATTTCTATCAAGCATAAGTTATATCCCAAGTCATCGAGCCCATTAATCTATTGCGAGGTTTTTATTTGTGATGCAGTATAGTGGTTAGGTTAGTCCTTGAATCTAGAAAGAATACAGAAATAGAATAAGAAAGAGCCCACTTCAAATTAATATTAGTTGGATTTCGAGACGAAAGAACTCCCGTTCTATTAAATAAAATATCCAATATTAAATATTAAAATAAAAAAAAAAATTATGGACACAAAAAATTTCGTTTTAGGGTTGCTTCGTATACGTTTACTTTGGCTCGAATAGGCGTTCAGAACAAACTTCCGTTAAGTTATGGTATAGAAAAAAAAAGAGGGTTCTTGAGTTTTTTCCCTCTTGCAAAGTATTCATTTTTCAGTTCCTTTTTTCAAAATACTTCAATTGGTACGCGCAAGAAATAGGCCAATTCAGCAGCTTTTTGCTCAATTTCTCGTGGAGTCAAATTCTCATCAGTACGCGTCAAGGGAATGGCCCCCTGGCCTCTGATTTCCATATAAAGGACCCGACGAGCAAAAAGACCCTCTTTATTTTCTATTCTGATGGACTGAATATCTTTCATAAGGAATCGCAGAAATATGCGACGGTTTTTTCCAGGAAATCCCCAACGAAAAATACACACTATGCCCTCTTTTATATCGAATCGATCATAACCACTACCTACATTCCACGAAATTGTGCACCACAAGTAGGAGCTAATAAAAAGACCCGCGATCCCATAGAAAGACATCACGATCCCCTGCGGAAAAAAGTTTATTTGCTGAGAAGGAAATAAAGATATAAAATTCCTACCAAAATAACTGGAGGTTCCAACCAATACAAACCCTAATGAACCTAAAAAAAGAATAAGGGCCCAACCGAAATTACTTATTTTTCGAGATCCCGCTATAAGTTCTATCCATATACGTTCTGATCGCCAACTCATACTCTCACTAGACCTAGTTGCATTTTATTGGAATTGGAAGAATAACAAAAATAATTTTTATTTTACTTTTTTTTGTTTCCGAAGTAACTCTCATCAACCAGCACTACTATGATGTGAACCTTTTAGAAAAATTCATCGAATTGCTTAGATCCAAACTAAAATAATAACATCTCTTTCATATGATTTCCTATAGATATCCACATATAGATATATTGACTTTCCATTTCCGAAATTCTCCCCGATACCGATCCATTTGAAAATTGTTAGAATTCATTTACCCATATATCATGTTTACACATACATAAGAGCTTAGGCTCGAAAGAAGCCACATGTTATACCATATTCTACTAAATAGATATGGGTGTTATGATCAAAGTCAGTTTTGAAAAAAAAAATGGATAAGAGTTGTCCCTATAGTATCTAAAAAATCTTGTTTTTTTGAACATGAAGAGATAAAGAAACCATTGCAATTGCCGGAAATACTAAGCCTACTAAAGGCACAAAAATGGAGGGAAAGTTGTTGAAAGCTATCATTGAATGGGTACCTCGATTTAATATTTGTACCTGTTATTTTTATTTATTGTTTTATATTAATATTTTTTTTTAACCTTATGTTGTTATAAAGATATTTTATATATAATAATTATATTATACTTATATTATAATAAGTATACCTAAGTGAGTATATACCTAAATAAGGAGTATATAAGTATATGTTTTAATAATTTTTTTTTACTAAATACCTATAAAAAAAATGTGTAAATAAAAAATATGTAAATAAACGGACTTATTCACCCTTCTACACGTTTCTACACGAAATATATGTATGATAATACACCTTTTTATTATTCATATTATTAGTTATTTTGTGCTCTTGTCTTATAATTTAATAATTTGCATTTTAAAAAATTTATTCCGTTTTATTAATTAATAAATTAAAAATGAAGACTCTACTCTACAGCTCTACTTAATCTAAGTTTGATTCAAAGGAAAGAAGGCATGTAGCCGAAATAATTCACTCAGAACGCCCTTTAAAGGATTACGTGGTACGATTGGATCGAATAAGCCCTTATGGAATAAATATTCAGCCACTTGTGAATCCTCGGGTACTGTCTTATTCAATGTTTGTTCAATTACTCTTTTACCCGCAAATGCAATGTAAGCGTTGGGTTCAGCAATAATGATATCTCCCAACATACCAAAACTAGCCGTCACCCCACCTGTGGTAGGGGATGTAAGGACTGCGACATAAAATAACTTTTTATTTGATTGATAATCGTATAAAGCGGAAGATATTTTAGCCATTTGCATCAAGCTCAAACTTCCTTCTTGCATGCGTGCTCCTCCGGAAGCACACACTAGAATAAGAGGTAAAAGTTTATTGGTAGCATACTCAGCCAAACGTGTGATTTTTTCACCTACTACGGATCCCATACTACCCCCCATAAACTGAAAATCCATAACCCCAATTGCTACGGGAATGCCATTTAATTTACCTGTGCCTGTTTGAACAGCCTCAGTTAATCCTGTATTTTTTTGATAAGAATCAATACGATCCTTATAAGGTTCCTCCTCCGAATGAAATTGAATGGGATCCAGAGAGACCATGTCTTCATTCATAGGATCCCAAGTACCTGGATCAATCGAACTTTCGATTCTATCGAAACTACTCATTTTCAAATGACATCCACACTGTTCACAAATATTCATTTTGGATTTTAAAAATTTCTTATAATTTAATCCATAACAATTTTCGCATTGAATCCACAAATGCCTGTATTTTTGAGTTACATTTAAATTATTAGATCTTATACCATCTTTGCTAGTTTTGATACTGGAACTCCCGCTTTTACTACTATTTCCGCTTTCGCCACAAA